GAATTCTTTTTAAATGGCAGTTCCAAAAAAGCGCATTTCTACATCAAAAAAGCATATTCGTAAAAATATTTGGAAAAAAAAGGGATATTGGACCGCTTTAAAAGCTTTTTCATTAGGTAAATCTCTTTCAACTGGAAATTCAAAAAGTTTTTTTGTACAGCAAACAAAAATAAATAAATAAGAAAGTTGCTGAATGCATTCAAAAATTAACTCATTTTTTCTTTATTAAATCAACTCACTAGGTAATCGAAATTGTGAATTTTATAGCAAATAGAAAATGAAACCCAGCTTACTCTTTTATATTTTATTTTCGAGTCGTCAATTTTAGATTATTTACTAAATTCAGTCAAAAAAGAAACAAAACTTTCCCCTTTTTTACTGAATTTAGTAAATACAAATACCCTTTTTGGGTAAATTGATAAAAAACAATGTTTATGATAAACGAATGAATACAAGAAAAGGTTTTTTTGCGCGGATTTTGGTATTTCCAGAATGGAGGAAGCTTAGTTTCGCCGTCAACACATTGTTTGTTACATTTACTAGAAAAATACGACAATTTTTTGTTTTATCTCTCTTTTTTTATCTTTTCTCTTTTTAATAGACTATAGATGTTTTCGGGAAGGGTCCTAAGATATTTAGTTAATTGAATTAACCAACAGTTTGAAATACTTTCGAATAACTTTATTCTTTTTTGATTTGTAGATATTAATATAGAAATGACTCATATATCTCCTATTATGAACTCAATTAAATCAAGAACTTAGTAAGAACTCTTAATAGGAACAATTTTGGATGTCTTCTTTTTCTTTTTTTTCTTCATTGATAAACTAAAAAAATTCTTTTGTTCCATTTGATTTCTGAAATTAAATAAAAACATTAAAATTGAAAAAGTAAAACAAAACTATTTTTGAATTCTATCTCTTGGTTGACTCTTGATTGCGGTTTGAGATTCGAATTATCTAGTTAGAATAAAATTCTAGGGGAGTGGAAAACCCACGAAATCCCCATTTGAACTAAACAAAAATTTATTAAATATTTACTAAATTGATACTTTTAGGAAAAAGAAACTTCTTCATGGACTTCTAAATTCTCGACGATTTTTTAATAATGAACTATTATAAGTTCAACACGAGCCGCTATGGTGAAATTGGTAGACACGCTGCTCTTAGGAAGCAGTGCTTAAGCATCTCGGTTCGAGTCCGAGTAGCGGCATGTCATCTTTTAAAAAGGAAAAATAGATTCTATAATTAATTCAACTCTTGAGTTGCATTTAGACAACGCGTTTTTTAAGATTTTTTATGATATTTTCAACCTTAGCAAACTTAGAACATATATTAACTCATATTTCCTTTTCAATTCTTTCAATTGTAATTCTAATTCGTTTAATAAACTTTTTTTTTATAGATGAAGATGAAGTGGTACAATTATCTCATTTGTCTGAAAAAGGCTTGCTAGCTAGTTTTTTCTGTATAACAGAATTATTAGTTACCCGTTGGATTGATTCGGGTCATTTTCCACTAAGTGATTTATACGAATCATTAATCTTCCTATCATGGAGTTTTTCTCTTATTCATATAGTTCTGTATTTCAAAAAAAAGAAAAATTTATTAAGCATAATAACGGGTTCAAGTGCTGTTTTTACTCAAGTCTTTTCGATGTCAGGGCTTTTAACGGAAATACACCAATCTTCAATATTAGTACCTGCTCTTCAATCCGAGTGGTTAATAATGCATGTAACAATGATGATATTAGGTTATGCGTCCCTTCTATGTGGATCATTATTATCAGCAGCACTCCTATTTATTACATCTCGAAAAAGCATAAATATTTTTTTTCTTTTTTGTCAAAGTCATTTTTTAGTAGTCGTAGAAAGAAATAATCTTTTCAAACTCCAAAAAAAAGAGTTTTTTTTTGCCAAGAATTATTACAGATCGCAATTGATTCAAGAATTGGATTCTTGGAGTTATCGGGTTATTAGTTTAGGATTTTTATTTTTAACCATAGGTATTCTTTCGGGAGCAGTATGGGCTAATGAAGCATGGGGATCGTATTGGAATTGGGACCCAAAAGAAACGTGGGCATTTATTACTTGGATCATATTCGCGATTTATTTACATACTCGAACCAATCAAAACTTGCAAGGAGAAAATTCCGCAATTATAGCGTCTATAGGCTTTCTTATAATTTGGATATGCTACTTTGGGGTCAATCTATTTGGAATAGGGTTGCATAGTTATGGTTCCTTTAGCATATAATTAAATTCACGGATGTATCTTACGACTACAACAGAGTATGTGCATATAAAAATTTTGTGTGAACCGACACGAATCGTATGAATCGATACAATCTTGTATCGATTCATACGATTCGTATTCATATAGGTTTCAATTTTCTTTATTTAAAAATGACTTAGTAGAAATTTCTAAAACTTTTTAATGTCGAATGAACGATTTTTAAATAATAGCATTTTTAAATTTAGTTATGAAAACCGTTTCTAAAATAATTAGATAGAATTATTTCGACCCTGTCAACCGACAGGGAAAAAAGGAAATCGGGGTACATACCAATACTTAGGACAGGTAAAAAGAGAGAAATTGAAAGAAATAACTCTCGTGGTCCAAAATCAAAAAAAAAAGAGTTTTGAGCATTAAAAAGCTTGTATCCGTAGAACATTTGTCGTGACAGAGATAATGAATAAATAGGAGTTAATATGATTCCAATTGCCATTAGAAAAGTAATTAGCATTTTTGGCAGTAAAAAAAATTTTTGGCTGGTAATTATTCCAAAAAAGACTATCAATTCAGCAACAAAGCCACTCATACCCGGTAATGCAAGCGAAGCCATCGAAAAGCTACTGAGCATCGTGAATACTTTTGACATTGGGATAGCTATTGCGCCCATTTCGTCAAGATAAACAAGACGTATTCTATCATAAGTCGTTCCCGACAAGAAAAAAAGTGCAGCACCAATAAATCCATGAGATATTATTTGTAAAAGAGCCCCATTAAGCCCTGTATCACTTATCGAACCAATTCCTATAATTATAAAGCCCATATGGGATATAGACGAATACGCTACTCTTTTTTTTAAATTCTGTTGGCCAAGAGATGCTGAAGCCGCATAGATTATTTGGATTGTGCCTGCTATTACTAACCAAGAGGAAAACAGATAATGGGCGTGAAAAAAAAATTCCATATTGATACGAACCAACCCATACGCTCCCATTTTTAATAAGATTCCAGCTAGAAGCATACAAGTACTATAATGTGCTTCTCCGTGGGTATCTGGTAACCATGTATGTAAAGGTATAATCGGCGATTTGACAGCAAAAGCAATAAAAAAACCAATATAGAATAGTATTTCTAAGGCCGCAGGATACGGCCGATTTACTAATGTTTCAAAATTTAATATTGGCTCATTAGAACCATATAAACCCATACACAGAACTCCCATTACTAGAAAAATGGAGCCTCCCGCGGTGTACAAAACAAATTTTGTAGCCGAGTACAGACGTTTCTTTCCCCCCCACATGGATAGAAGTAGATAAACGGGAATTAATTCTAACTCCCACATGATAAAAAAAAGTAAAAGGTCTCGAGAAGAAAATGATCCTATTTGAGCGCTGTACATTGCTAACATCAGGAAATGAAATAATCGAGAATCTCTAGTAACCGGCCAAGCCGATAAAGTAGCTAAAGTGGTGATGAATCCTGTTAGTAAAATGGGTCCTATGGAAAGTCCATCTATTCCTAATCTCCAATGAAAATCAAAAAAACTGACCCATTTATAATCCTCCACTAGTTGTATTAATGGATCATTTGGTTGGAAATGATAACAAAATGTATAGGCAATTAAAAGGAATTCTAAGATACATATACAAATAGTATACCATTTAATGATCCTATTTCCTCTGTGTGCAAAAAAGAAAATTAAGGAACCCGCCGATATTGGAAAAACTACAATTAGCGTTAACCAAGGAAAAAAATTCGTGGTAAAGACAAGATATACTTGGACCAGAAAAACCAGTGCTCATAAGAATATTAGGAGCACTGGTTTTGTCGGTAAAAAGAAACTAAAATGAGTTCACAAATCTAGTCTTCTAGCGCGTATTAATAAGCTAGCCCCATACTGCGAGTTGTTTCATGCCATAAATAAACTCGAACACTCAAGAAATCCGTTGGACAGGCAGATTCGCATCTTTTACAACCAACGCAGTCTTCTGTTCTTGGAGCAGAAGCGATTTGTTTTGCTTTACATCCGTCCCAAGGTATCATTTCTAATACATCGGTTGGGCAAGCTCGTACACATTGAGTACATCCTATACATGTATCATAAATCTTTACTGAATGTGACATTGGGTTTATACATTTTTGAACGTTATAAGATTCCGATCTGTTAATCTTAGAAACAAACCATACATTTAGATATCAGACGAATCAACAAGTTGTCAGAATTTTTGAATCAATCTATTTCTGGATTGCTTTAATAGACAAGGCCAAAATACTTAGATTTAGTCTAGTTTTTTAACCAAGACCATACGTTAATGTATTAACTATACGAATTCGAATTTATTTATTAATATAATATTATTGAATATTTCAAATATTCAAATTTATATAATTAATTTATTAATACTCGTATTTAACAAGTTGAATTCGTTAATACAAGATATAATAAATACTACTTACTCAGCAAATTGGATTCGTTAATACAAGTTGATTTTCGATTACGATAAATTGCTGAAACAATAGCCGGTCCAATAGCTGCTTCGGCGGCTGCAATAGCTATAACAAAAATTGATAAGATTTCTCCCTTTAATTGACGATTATCACAAAAATTAGAAAAGGCTACAAAATTTATATTAACTGCATTCAGTATAAGTTCAAGACACATAAGGGCCCTAACCATATTTCGACTTGTGATCAATCCATAGATGCCTATACAAAATAAAAAGGCACTCAAAACAAGTACATGCTCTAGCATTGTTAAGCAACTCCTTCTAAATCTCATTATTTTTTATTTTGAATCGAAAGAAGAATTCAACCAATTCGATTGAATCACATATAACAAATATGAAATTTTTTCAGTGATAATTTATTATTGTTATTGACTTATTGACGAGCTATCGCAATGGCGCCTATTAAAGCAACTAAAAGAATTATCGAAATAAGTTCAAATGGAAGAAAAAAATCTCTTGATAAATGAATTCCAATTTGTTGACTATTAATTATCAAATCTTGCTCCACAATCTGGTTTGATCTTGTAGTCCAAATAATCCCGTACCATGATGTATCTGTAATAGTAGTAATTAGTGAAATAAAAAGACTTGTGGAAACTACCCAAGTAATTCTATCCCCAACTGTCCAAGGATTAAAATATTTGTAATATTCTGAACCATTCATGAACATCACAGCAAAAAGAATTAAAATATTTATAGCTCCGACGTAAATCAGTAGCTGCGCAGCAGCTACAAAGTAAGAACTCAGTAGAATATAGATTAAGGATATACAAATCAGAACCAATCCCAGCGAAAAAGCAGAAAAAATTGGATTGGAAAGTAATATGACCCCTAAACCCCCTAAGATCAGACTTGATCCCAGAAAGACTAAAAAAAAATCCGATATTGGTTGGGGTAAATCCATTGAATTGAAATTGAAAAAAAGAAATCGAGGTATTTCATGACTTTATTGATCTGACCAGGAAAAACAAAACAGAAGAGACTCCATTTAGTTTATGTTTATGATACTTCTTAAGTAAACTTAATTAAAACTAAATGAAAGTTGAGTGGGTGTGACTTAATTTAGATAGTGTTCTTGGGCATTCTAGTTAAACCTCCGAAAAAAGAATTTGAAAATAGAAATTTTCAAATTCTAATATAACAAATATTTGAAATACGTATGAAATGAATATTTTAGCCAATATCGTGATTGATCAAACAAAAGCTTCTTCTTATCTTTTTTTTTTTTATTTACTAATTATCTAACTATTTGGTAATTTTTTTGAATCAGGGGATTTATACATTTTTTATTTGAGGTGAATTCGAAATTGTTCGAATTGTGTAATCACCAATTACTGATGTCGGTAATCGACCTAAAGCAATTTGATTTTGATTTAATTCATGACGATCATAAGTCGAAAGTTCGTATTCTTCAGTCATTGATAAACAATTTGTTGGACAATACTCGACACAATTACCACAAAATATGCAGATTCCAAAATCAATACTGTAATTAAACAATCGTTTCTTTCGAATATTACTTTCCAATTTCCAATCTACAACGGGTAGATCGATAGGACATACACGAACACATACTTCGCAAGCAATGCATTTATCAAATTCAAAATGAATGCGGCCCCGGAAACGTTCTGATGTGATCAATTTTTCATAAGGGTATTGAATAGTTATTGGTAAACGATTCACATGAGACAGAGTAATTGTGAAACCTTGACCTACGTACCGGGCGGCTCGTATTGTTTGTTGACCATAATTCATCAACTCAGTTAACATAGGAAACATATCGTGAATACGTATAAATTCAATTGCTTATTTCTCTTGTTTGAGACAAGTTATGAATATAGACTATTCTAATACCTTAGAGCGAAAGAAGTTGAGGCGAGGTTGTTAATAATAGATTACCTAGAGAAATAGGTAAAAGGAATTTCCAACCAAGATTTAATAGTTGGTCCATTCGCAGCCTTGGTAAAGTCCATCTTGTAGCAATAGGAATGAACAAGAACAAAAAAGTTTTACCTAATGTAATAAAGATACTGATTATTATTCCAAAGACTTTCCCCCGTTTATTTCTGATAAAAATGTCAGGAACAAATAGAAAGGGAATTGAAAGATTCCAACCTCCCAAGTAAATAACTGTTACAAAAAATGAAGAAACTAGTAGATTAAGATAAGAAGCAAGGTAAAATAAACCAAATTTGATGCCGGAATATTCGGTTTGATAACCGGCTACTAACTCTTCTTCTGCTTCTGGTAAATCAAAAGGTAATCTCTCACACTCGGCTAGAGCAGAAATAAAAAAAATGAAAAATCCTATAGGTTGACGCCACAGATTCCACCCCAAAAAACCATATTTTGACTGTGCTTCAACTATATCAACTGTACTTGAACTGTTAGATAATTATAGTCGATCAGAATTAGACTGTTTCATCGCTATTCCAGAACCGTACATGAGATTTTCACCTCATACGGCTCCTCAAAGATCACAGCTAAATATAAGGACATCCCTTTATTTTTATTATTTATTTTTGTATTTTTTAAGATAGAGTTGAAACTTCTTCTGAGGTCCCAAATTAAATCAACGGAATTCTGTTTGCTATATTTTTTTATTATATAATGCTTAATGCTTCGGAATTGATCTTATCTTTTAATTTGATTAATTTAATGAATTGCCTCTTTCTTTGTTGATCAAAAATTTAATCCTTGAATAAAAACTAAAAAAACTTTTTGTAAGAGCAACAAATAGATACTCCAACCTAGTATTTTCAATAACGAAAAAGAAAAAAAAGAATTCGACTTTCTTATAACAAAAATAGAATATATAAGATAAGCATATAAAAAAGAAAGAAAAGATACCCTGACCTTACCTTTATTCTTTTTTTTTTCTTTTTTTTTTACTTTGTCTATTTTCTTTCGCTCCTGTTCTCCTTTCTCATATAATCGTATAAAGGGATTTTCCCAAAAGTAAAAGATTACTTCGTTCGTAATAGTTATTTTTTTATCGACGGATAGGAGCATACTCTGAATCGGAATCGTGGGTAGTACTTCTTGATCATTTCTACTAATTAAAAGCCCAATTTAAATTCCTTTTATGTATAGAAAAAGAAAATGTATAGAAATGTTCTCGCGGATAACTTAAAAAATCCCCATTACAAATCCTTTGTGTATCTTAGTCTTCCTAACCACCCACTCAATTTTGTTCAACCTGAATTTGAATTTGTATCTTAACTAAATAGATCTATTTACTAGATATAAAAAAATACAGAGAATCAATCTTTTAAACCCGCTTCAAGAAGTGATGAATAAGTAACCAATCTTGGGATAAACAGTCTCTACTATTTATGTTTGCTTTTACTTAATCCTTGTACATAGGAAATGAGAATTCATACTTTACTGCAAAATTAGAAGCTGTTTTCTTTCACCCATATAACTATTGACTTTGATTCATCAACCTAAATGATCAAAGAAAAATGAAAAATATATACTCAACTCATTTAACTTGACTTTTTTATTTTTTTGTAAGGTAGTCGAAATCCTTTAGTTCACCGAATCGCACGTAGAGATATTGATAGTACACACAAAGTTAATGGTATTTCATAACTAATTGATTGAGCAGCGGCTCGTAGACCACCCAAAAAGGAATATTTATTATTTGATCCATATCCCGACATAAGAAGTCCAATGGGAGCAATGCTTGAAATAGCCATCCAGAAAAAAACACCAATATTAAGATTGGCTAGAACAAGGTGGTAGCCAAAAGGAATTACTGAATAACTTAGTAAAATTGCTACGACTGCAACGGATGGTCCGATACTGAATAAACGAGCATCACCTCTAGATGGACGAAAATTCTCCTTGAAAAGCAGTTTTGTACCATCTGCTAGAGCTTGAAGAATTCCTAAGGGGCCCGCGTATTCAGGTCCAACACGTTGTTGTATACTCGCGGATATTTCTCTTTCTAACCAAACAATTACGAGCACGCCTGTTATGATTCCTAATATAAGAGTCAAAATAGGGACAAGCGACCATATGATTCCATATACCTCTTTAAAATGAAAATTAATTAAGGAGTCAAATCTGTAAAAAGAGTTGATAGTTTTTATTTCTGTTGTATCCATTTTAACGATCAATTTCTCCCATAATGATATCTATGCTCCCTAGTATCGTCATAATATCAGCCAATTTCATTCTTTTAACTAACTGAGGAAGAATTTGCAAATTGATAAAACCCGGCGGTCGTATTTTACATCTCCAAGGAAAAACACTCTGATCCCCTATTAGAAAAATGCCCAATTCGCCTTTTGGGGCTTCGACTCTCGCATAAAGTTCTTGTTTGGACAATTCAAAGGTTGGAGAAGGTTTTTTACTAATAAATCGATATTCAAAATCATTCCAGTCGGTATCTTTTACTTTAGCAAAGCGTCGAATTTCTAAATTCTCATAAGGTCCCCCTGGAAGTCCTTCCAGAACCTGTTGTATAATTTTTACGGATTCTATCATTTCACCGATTCGTACTAAATAACGAGCTAATGAATCCCCTTCCTTTTGCCATTGAACCTCCCAGTCCAATTCGTCGTAACACTCATAACGATCAACTTTACGAAGATCCCATTGGATTCCAGAAGCTCGTAGCATTGGTCCTGATAAACCCCAATTTAGTGCTTCTTCTCCACTAATAACACCTACACCCTCAACCCGTTCTAAAAAAATGGGATTACGTGTAATAAGCTTTTTATACTCTGCAACTCCTGCTAAAAAAAACTCACAAAAATCTAAACATTTATCTATCCAGCCATGAGGTAGATCAGCAGCTACTCCTCCGATACGAAAAAAATTATGCATCATTCGCATACCTGTAGCAGCCTCAAATAGATCATAAATCAATTCTCTTTCTCGAAAAATAAAAAAGAAAGGGGTCTGCGCGCCAATATCTGCCATAAAGGGCCCGAGCCATAACAAATGGGAAGCTAGACGACTCAACTCCAACATAATTATTCGGATATAACTAGCTCTTTGAGGTACTTGAATATTTCCTAATTGTTCGGGACCATTTACAGTTATTGCTTCTGTGAACATAGTAGCTAAATAATCCCAACGTGTTACATAAGGTAAATATTGTACAATTGTTCGATTTTCCGCAATTTTCTCCATCCCTCTATGTAAATAACCCAATATTGGTTCACAGTCAATAACATTTTCGCCGTCTAGAGTAAGGATGAGCCGAAGAACACCATGCATTGATGGGTGGTGAGGACCCATATTTAGTATCATAAGGTCTTTTCTTGTAGTCGGACCAGTCATAAGTTGTTTATTCATTCATTCTTCCATGAATTACTGAAAGTGAAAAGAAAGTAATAAAAATTTAAAATAAAAAATTCGAATTAAGGAATAAAAAAAAAGAAGCACTTAAAACAACATGAATTTTTAAATTAACGAATTTTTGTCTCTCTAATACTCAATTGACCTATTAATTCTTTATAATGTGCTCCATTTTTTTTTGACAAATACGCCAAAAGTCGTTGGCGTTTTCCTAAAATTTTTCGCAACCCTCTCTGAGATAAATAATCTTTTTTGTGCAATTCTAAATGTGAAGTAAGCCTCCGTATCTTATTGGTAAAACTGAATATTTGAAATTCAACAGACCCTCTGTTTCCTTCTTTAGAGCTAACCGAAATAAATACTTTTTTGATCATAAAAGATTTTCCCTCTTCCAATTTTTTAATGGTATGGATTTGACTGATGAGTAAGAATAATGTTAGTAATTTTACTGTGGTATATACAATGTGGTATATACAACAATTTGAATTTTTTTATGGGCTAGGGATATCGAATTCAAAATTAAATTTTATTCAGAGAGGCATAAGTACTTTTTTGCATTTCCAGCCGCGCATAATGTAGACCTAAAATAAAAAAGATTCTGTTAATTGATTTCTAGGTCTAATTAATACGTTAGTTAGTTTAGAATCATATATTCAAACGGGCAATAAAGTGGCACACGCACAAATCTTTTTACTCTCGTATACCCTATAGGATATAGGCTAGAATATATTACCCTATAAGGATAGAATATATCTAAGGATATAATAGATCTAGGAAAACCGGGCTACCAACAACGTTTCAGCCTGGGATACATATATATCCTTAACATACTGAAACGACTGCCATTATTTGTATCAAACCAATAGCGATTCATACAAGCTAAATCCTCTAATCGATAATTAGGCCAAGTAAAAAATTTGACATTAATTAATTTATTCTTCTCTTTATCAAGATGCTTATGTTTGTTCAAAAATTGAGTACAGCTACTCGCCTTGTTAAATACTGCATTTGTATTCGTATTTTTTGAATTGAAACAAATTTTAATTCTAAACTCTCTACGATATTTATGAGATAAAATGGTTTCGGGAACAAGGAAATCAAAAGCATTCTTATCAATATCTGCTTGTTCCGGGTATCCTTGATCATTTTTTTGCTTACTCTTATGAACCAATGAAATACATAAAGTTTGATACAGAATAAAATGTCCATCGTTTTTTACAGACAGACGAGCAGGTTCGATAACTAATATCCCCTTTTTGACTAATTCTACAAAACTGAAATTCTTCTGAATTAGCAATATATCCAAGGTCATTTCTCTTCGCTGAATCGAAGATATAGTAACTTTTCTTGGATTTACCAGTCTAAGCAGTAGACAATATATTTTAATATTGTTGATCATTCTTTGATTTAAAGTGTCACCCCATCTCAATTGAAAAAGTGAGTAACGTTTCAGCAATAAATTGAGTTCTACTTCTGTCTTTCTTTTATTTTTATATTGTTTTTTCTTTTTACCCCCCTTTACTTTTGATCCTCCATAATGTTTTTCAATATCTTTTTGATGGTTTATTGAGGAGTGGGATTCAAGATTCATCCGTTTTTGTGCAGCTGATCTAAGATTTCCTTTGTTTGTCGGAAATTCTTTTTCTTTTTGATTTTTTTTATTCGGGGGTATAACACATTTGTTGTCTACGATGTTTTTATTTTCCCGGCGAACATTTTGATTTATATTCCTTCCTAAAAGAAGTACTTTACTTGATATAATCCAAGGTTTTCTTTTATATAGATTATAAAGTATCAAAGATTCTGGGAAGAGCCAAAGATCTAGAGTTGACACGGGACACTTTAGTATTTCCTCATTCATTCCCGTCCAATCTAAAAAGGTTTTGGAGGGGTTTGGTAACTTTATTTTAGGTTTTTTCGGAAGTACGAGATACAAAAGGTTTTTTTTAGCAATTTTATCAGTTATTTGATAATTCTTAGCCTTCATCTTAGTATTTTGATTACTCTTGCTATCAATCTTGATCCAATACCCAATAGCCGTTCTTTGGCTAAGACCAAAATGGAGAGTTTTCCAATCAAAATATTTTCTATCGCTCTTTCCTATATAATTAGTAATAGGACTGCTTCTCCTTACTTGTGTTTCAAAAGTTGATCCATAAATAGACGAGTCTCTTTTATTTTGATTTTCAGAATTACTAGATTGATATGATAAAAGATCATATCTAGAGTATTTTTGAAAATTCTCTTTTTGATTCCCTAAGGAATAGACTTCAAGAGTGTTTTGTTTTTTGAACGAGATTAATCCATTTTTTTGATATGAACCCCTTTTGCAACCTTGAGCCATAGGATTTTGATTTCCCCGCCTTTTAGGTAGTAATCTAGATTCTTGAATCTCAGATAAATTGTATTGATAATGTCGTTTTAATTTCTTTAACCAGGTTTTCCAGCGATTTATTCCACAATTCAAGCGTTTCTTATGACTTAATTCCGAGTGAATTATCCCTTCAAAGAACTTCTTTATTTTAGTCTTAACTAAGAAAGGAATTCCGTAATCGTGATATTTAAAAACAGATCTTTTATCAAAATGAATACCTTGAGTTTGTGATAAGTTGTAAAATACATATGCTTGTGACAGGTAGGATAAGTAACAACATTTTTGTGAGTTTTTTTGATTCCTAATAGTATTATTTGACTTTTGTATAGTTGAAATAATTGAAATAAAGTGAATTGGATTTTCGTTTTTTTTATTAACTCTTTCTTCATTTGCTTCATTACTATTTATCAATTTATTGTTATTTATAAATTTATTTATTGAACCGAGAAAAAGTTGTTTAATGAGTTTGGAAAGATTAATGATAGACAAAAAAGGATTTGTGTATATTCTTTCAAAAAAAAACTTTCTAAAGAAATAGATTTTCGAGATTAATCGAAGATTTCTCCGTTTTATTGTTTCCAAAAGATTTTTTGAAAATTTTAATCTTTTACCTTTATAACTTCTTTTGTTAGTTTTGTTAGCACTAATAAAAATTCCTGTGTGTTTTTTTTTATCGCGTGTCATTCGTTCTATTTGATTCCGAATTGTGATTGCCCTAGCAGTCAGATCCTTGGTTTTTTTTTCTATCGTTGTCCGGTTTGAGGGTTGAATTTGACTACTAAATGATTCAGGAATTATCTTATTGATGCTTGTAGAATCTTTGTTGTTTTTTGTTTGATTCAATTTATAGACCTTACTTACACCAAAAAATAGGATTGGGTCTAATTTTGAAAATACTCTTATTTTTTTTTTTTTTTTTAATGAATGTTGTATAACCCAATTTTTTATTTGTTTTGAAACTAATTTCGTCTTTTCCCTGAAAGTTTTTCGAGCCAAGAAATAGGTATTTTTCGATTTTCCAATTTTTGTTTCCAATTCCTTAAAAATAGGTTTAAAAAAGGAAGATCGTTTTCGGGGAGAACCAAAAGGAAGATCGGTTTCCATTCCCAAAACTGTTAAAAAATAAAAATCATTTATTTCTTTTTTATTTTGCATTAGATTTCTATGAGAGGGTCGTAGTTTAGACCTGTGCCAAGGTTTTAGGCAGAAAGGAAATAGGATTTTTATCTGAATACCCTCTCTTAACCAATTTCTCGGAAATTCAGTTTCCGATAATTGAATACCATTATAGGTACATTTAATATGCAGTTCTCTTTTCCATTCCTGTAGATCCTCAAACCATTCAGGAACTTGCAATAAAACCATACGTCCAATATTTTTTGCTATTATCAATGAAGGCAATAGAATATATTTTCTAAAATTCGATTGAGTTATTAGCATAAAACTCCTTATTAATTGTCCAAGTGAAATACTATCCCATGTTTTAGCTACATTTACTCGAATTTGCTCTTTTCGTTTGTTATCTTCTTTTTTATGTTCTTTTTTTGTTTCTTCATACGTATTTTCCATAATTTTGAAGTCGATCCAATTGTGTATCCAATTTGAAAAAATAACTTTAATAAGTCCAGATGAAAACCAAGGTTTTTTTTTTGTTCTGTCCAAAAAAAGAGGAGAATGCGCATTTGCTTGAAATGGTTCCCACATACTAATTTTACGTCTTTGAGCGCGAATAGAACCTTTTATTATTCCCCGGCGAAAATCAGATGTTTGGGAATACTCTCTCAAAGCTACTACCTTTCTTGGATTCTCGGTATTAGGAGCAGCCCTTTTCTTGGTAGCAGTGAAAATCACTACACGTTTAGCTTTTCTTAAGCGAACTTCACGCTTGGTTGCTAGTTGTTGGAACTCAGTGATTAATTTATAGGATCGCTGGGGAATTCTTTTACTGATTTCTTTTCTTACACTAGATTCTTTTCTAATCTTGGTAAGATTTGGATGGTTTCGAACGGTCTTGGAGAAATTTTTGAAAAATTTTCTTTCTTTTTCGAAATCTATTTTTACTTCTTTTTCGTCTGACAATAAATAAGGATTGAAATTTAAATTATGGTTTGATTCAGTATCAAATTCACCACTTAATAGTAATAAATTATCAATTTCTAGTAATAATTTATTTTTTTTATATTGAACTTCGTATCCTTTGTACCTTTTTGGTTCAATTTTATTCGAATCAGGATATGTAAAAAGAATAGCATGAATCTTATTTATACCACCCATCTCTCTTAAATTTTCTTTAGAAGTTTTCAGTAACGGTTTTTTTTTTATTCTTACGCGGTATGGGCCATCCAACAAGGGATCATAGATTTTAGGAAAATATTCGTTGTGACTATCCTCAGTACAGAATCTAATTCTTGTTTCTAGTCTATCAAGAAAAGTAAATTCTTTTTCTAAAATTTTCATTCTAGTTCGAAACTCGTTGTTTATATTATTACTATTACTTTGTCGGTTTTTAGAATAAAGAGAATGGGTATTAAAAAAGGAAGTTTTAGTTAGTGTCAACAAAAAGAATTTTTTTATT